AATGAAGTGCCTGATTAAAGGATTATCTTGATAGGGTAAATTAAGTAAAATTAACTTTTACCTTCATTATATTTAACAGAATTAAACTATTTCTAAAAGTTTCAAAAACTTTTGTGCATCTTACACCAAAATATATTATTGTAATAAAAAGATAAGCTAATTAAGCTATTAGGTTCATACCCTAATTATAGAAGTATAAATCTTCTTCTTTTTAATGTTTTTAAACCCCTCTAAATTTTTATTTTTAATAACCTTAATTAGAGGAACATTAATTTCAATTTCTTCTAATTCTTGAATAGGAGCTTGGATAGGTTTAGAAATTAACTTATTGTCATTTATTCCCTTAATGACTAATTCAAATAATTTAATAGCTACAGAATCCTCTCTTAAATATTTTTTAACTCAAGCCCTAGCTTCATCAACCCTTTTATTTTCAGTAATTTTATTAAATCAAAATAATTTTTTTGCTTTTAACTTCCCAGAAAGCAACTATCTTATTAATTTAATAATTAACTCTTCCCTTTTATTAAAAATAGGGGCAGCTCCCTTTCATTTTTGATTCCCAGGAGTAATAGAGGGATTAAACTGATTTAATAGATTTATTTTGATAACGTGGCAAAAAATTGCACCTTTAATACTAATTTCTTATTGCTGAGAAAAAAACATTATTTTTATTGTTATTATCATTTCAGTAATAGCAGGATCTTTAGGAGGTTTAAATCAAACCTCTCTTCGAAAATTAATAGCATATTCATCAATTAATCATATTGGATGAATATTAGGAGCCTTAATTACAGGAGAAAATACATTTTTCTTATATTTTACTTTATATTTAATTCTTTCTTTATCAATTATTTCATTATTCAATTCATTTAAGATATTTCATTTAAATCAAATATTTTCTCTTTCTAATTCACCTCTTGTGAAATTTTGTTTAATAATTTCTTTATTATCCTTAGGAGGTCTTCCCCCTTTCTTAGGATTTTTACCAAAATGAATTATTATCCAAAATTTAATTGAAAGAAATCATATTTTTCTTATTTCAGTAATAGTTACAATAACATTAATTACATTATATTTTTATTTACGAATTACTTATTCTTCATTTATAATAGCTAATGCGGAATTAAAATGAACTTTTAATTTAAATCAACATAATTTAAATTATTTCACTCTTATTTTATCCATTTTTTCAATTGCAGGTTTATTTTTGATTACTTTTATATTTAATATTTTTTAAGAAGGCTTTAAGTTAATTAAACTAATAGTCTTCAAAATTATAAATAAAGAGTTTATCTTTAAGCCTTAGTATAAAAAACACTCCTTTAGAATTGCAGTCTAATATCATAAATTGACTATAAAGCTTAAAATTGATAAAAGAGGTAAACCTCATAATTAAATTTACAGTTTAATGCCTAAATTTCAGCCATTTTATCCATTGCGAAAATGGCTTTTTTCCACAAATCATAAAGATATTGGAACTTTATACTTCATTTTTGGTGCTTGATCAGGCATAGTAGGAACATCCTTAAGATTATTAATTCGAGCAGAATTAGGACAACCTGGTGCTTTAATTGGAGATGACCAAATTTTTAATGTTATTGTAACAGCTCATGCTTTTGTAATAATTTTTTTTATAGTTATGCCAATTTTAATTGGAGGATTTGGAAATTGATTAGTTCCTTTAATACTAGGAGCTCCTGATATAGCTTTTCCTCGAATAAATAATATAAGATTTTGACTTTTACCTCCCTCTTTAACCTTATTACTCACTAGCTCTTTAGTTGAAAATGGAGCTGGAACGGGATGAACCGTATACCCACCATTATCATCAACTATTGCTCATGCAGGAGCTTCAGTTGACTTGGCTATTTTTTCTTTACATTTAGCTGGAATTTCTTCTATTCTAGGAGCAGTAAATTTTATTACTACAGTAATTAATATACGATCAACAGGAATAACTCTTGATCGAATACCTTTATTTGTATGATCAGTAGCTATTACTGCTTTATTGTTACTTTTATCATTACCGGTTTTAGCCGGAGCTATTACAATACTTCTTACAGATCGAAATCTTAATACTTCTTTTTTCGATCCTGCTGGAGGGGGAGATCCTATTTTATACCAACATTTATTTTGATTTTTTGGGCACCCAGAAGTTTATATTTTAATTTTACCAGGGTTTGGAATAATTTCTCATATTATTTCACAAGAATCAGGTAAAAAGGAAACTTTCGGAACATTAGGAATAATTTACGCTATATTAGCAATTGGATTATTAGGATTTGTTGTTTGAGCTCATCATATATTTACAGTAGGAATGGATGTTGATACTCGAGCTTATTTTACATCAGCTACAATAATTATTGCTGTTCCAACAGGAATTAAAATTTTTAGATGATTAGCAACATTACATGGATCTCAATTTACTTATAGCCCTTCTTTATTATGAGCTCTTGGATTTGTATTTTTATTTACTGTAGGAGGATTAACAGGTGTTGTATTAGCTAACTCTTCATTAGATATTATTTTACACGATACTTATTATGTAGTAGCTCATTTTCACTACGTTTTATCAATAGGAGCTGTTTTTGCTATTATAGCAGGATTTATTCACTGATACCCTCTTTTTACTGGATTAGCTATAAACCCACAATGATTAAAAATTCAATTTTTAATTATATTTATTGGAGTAAATTTAACTTTTTTTCCTCAACATTTTTTAGGGTTAGCAGGGATACCTCGACGATATTCTGACTATCCAGATGCTTACACAACTTGAAATATTGTATCATCAATTGGGAGAATTATTTCTTTTATCGGAGTTTTAATATTTCTATTTATTATTTGAGAAAGTATAATTACTAACCGATCGATTCTTTACCCTATTAATCTATCAACTTCTATTGAGTGGTATCAAAATATACCACCTGCCGAACATAGTTATTCTGAATTACCAATACTTTCTAACTTCTAATATGGCAGATTAGTGCAATAGATTTAAGCTCTATATATAAAGATTTCTTCTTTTATTAGAAAACTAATGTCTACATGAAGAAACTTAGGTTTACAAAATAGAGCTTCTCCTTTAATAGAACAATTAACATTTTTTCATGACCATACAATATTAATTGTTATTATAATCACAGTTTTAGTAGGTTATATAATAAGATCATTATTTTTTAATACTTACACAAATCGATATTTACTAGAAAGTCAAGGGATTGAAGTAATTTGAACAATTCTTCCCGCTATTACATTAATTTTTATTGCCTTACCTTCATTACGATTATTATATTTATTAGATGAAGTTAGAGACCCTGCTATTACATTAAAAACAATTGGACATCAATGATATTGAAGTTATGAATATTCTGATTTTATTTCATTAGAATTTGATTCATATATAATCCCATCAAATGAATTAGACATTGACGGATTTCGATTATTAGATGTAGATAATCGAGCTGTTTTACCAATAAATACTCAAATTCGAATATTAGTCTCAGCAGCGGATGTCCTTCATTCATGAACTATCCCAGCCTTAGGAGTAAAAGTTGATGCAACCCCTGGTCGTTTAAATCAAACAAGTTTTTTAATTAACCGACCTGGTTTATTTTTTGGTCAATGCTCTGAAATTTGCGGAGCTAACCATAGATTTATACCTATTGTTATTGAAAGAGTTACAACAAGTACATTTATTAAATGAATTTCAGCAATAAGTGCTGCTTCATTAGATGACTGAAAGCAAGTATTGGTCTCTTAAACCACATAATAGTAGTGTAGCACCTACTTCTAATGAAAGAATTAGTTAAATTAACATTAGTATGTCAAGCTAAAATTATTAGTTATAATCTAATATTCTTTAATTCCACAAATAGCCCCTATTAATTGATTAAGCTTATTTATTATGTTTTCTTTAATTTTACTATTATTCAATGTAATAAATTATTATTCTTATTCCCCTAAATCAAACAATATTAAAGAAATTAATAAAATTTCTTCTTTGTCTTTAAATTGAAAATGATAACTAACCTATTTTCTGTTTTTGATCCTTCAACAAATATTTTAAACCTATCTCTTAATTGAATAAGAACTTTTTTAGGTCTATTAATAATTCCTTCATTATATTGATTAATTCCTTCACGTTACAATTTAATTTGAAACAATATTATACTTACCCTGCATAATGAATTTAAAACTTTACTTGGCCCTACAGGACATGTCGGTAGATCCTTTATATTTATTTCTTTATTTTCTATCATTTTATTTAATAATTTTTTAGGATTATTCCCATATATTTTTACAAGCTCAAGTCATTTAACCTTAACTTTATCACTAGCTTTACCTTTATGATTAAGTTTTATAATTTATGGTTGAATTAACCATACCCAACATATATTTGCTCATTTAGTTCCTCAAGGAACTCCTGCTGTTTTAATACCTTTTATGGTATGTATTGAAACAATTAGAAATGTTATCCGTCCTGGAACTTTAGCCGTTCGATTAGCGGCTAATATAATTGCAGGTCACTTATTATTGACGTTACTAGGAAATACAGGACCCTCATTATCCTATTCAATTTTATCATTATTAATTATAGCTCAAATTGCCTTATTAGTTCTTGAATGTGCTGTAGCAATCATTCAATCTTATGTATTCGCAGTATTAAGAACTTTATATTCTAGAGAAGTTAACTAATGTCCACTCATGCAAATCACCCTTTTCATTTAGTTGATTATAGTCCTTGACCCTTAACAGGGGCTTTAGGAGCTATAATTACAGTTTCAGGTATAGTTAAATGATTTCATCAATTTAACCCAGATTTATTATTTTTAGGATTAATTATTACTCTATTAACAATATATCAATGATGACGAGATATCTCCCGAGAAGGAACTTTCCAAGGATTACATACATTAGTAGTAACTTTAGGGTTACGATGAGGAATAATTTTATTTATTATTTCAGAAGTATTTTTTTTTATTTCATTTTTTTGAGCTTTTTTTCATAGAAGACTATCCCCCGCAATTGAATTAGGAGCAATTTGACCCCCTATTGGAATTTATGCCTTCAATCCTTTCCAGATCCCACTTTTAAATACAGCTATTTTATTATCATCTGGAATAACAGTAACATGAGCTCATCATGGGCTGATGGAAGGAAACCATTCACAAGCATTCCAAGGTTTATTATTAACAGTTATTTTAGGAGTTTATTTTTCTATTTTACAAGGATATGAATATATAGAGGCATCTTTTACAATTTCTGACTCAGTTTATGGATCAACTTTTTTTATAGCAACAGGATTTCATGGATTACATGTAATTATCGGAACAACTTTTTTATTAGTCTGTTTAATTCGACATATATATTATCATTTTTCTAATACACATCACTTTGGTTTTGAAGCAGCAGCCTGATATTGACATTTTGTTGATGTTGTTTGATTATTTTTATATATCTCTATTTATTGATGAGGTAGATACTTATATAGTATAAAAGTATATATGACTTCCAATCATAAGGACTAAATTTAATTTAGTATAAGTAATCATTATTATTTTTTTTATAGCAATTGTATTAATTTCTTTATCTATAATTGTAATAATTTTAGCTTCAATTTTATCTAAAAAAACAATTATTGATCGAGAAAAAAGATCCCCTTTTGAATGTGGATTTGACCCTAAAAGATCCGCACGTTTACCTTTTTCTTTACGATTTTTCCTAATCGCTGTTATTTTCCTTATTTTTGATGTAGAAATTGCTCTTTTATTGCCAATAATTATAATTTTTTCCTTTTCAAACATTATTATATGAAGTTTAGTTGGATTATTTTTTTTAATTATTTTATTAGTCGGGCTATATCACGAATGAAATCAAGGAGCATTAGAATGAGCTAATTAATAGGACCGTAGTTAAATATAACATTTGATTTGCATTCAAAAGGTATTGTATCAATCTGTCTTAGTATGAATATTGAAGCGATATATTGCAATTAGTTTCGACCTAATCTTAGATAATTATTATCCTTATTCTTTAATTGAAGCCAAAGAAGAGGCATATTACTGTTAATAATATAATTGAATGTTTTATTCCAATTAAGGAAATATGAAGTTCAAGAAGAAGCTGCTAACTTCTTTCTTTAGTGGTTTAACTCCATTAATATTTCTATTTATATAGTTTAAATAAAACCTTACATTTTCACTGTAAAAATAAGATTTACATCTTTATAGATATCCAAAGATTAAAAAAATCTCATTAACATCTTCAGTGTCACGCTCTATATAAGCTATTTGAATAAATATATAAAAATATTAAAATAATAATTCAAAAAACAAATCTAACTAAATAAATTTTTAAATCATTATTTTGTAAAAATTGGCTAAAAATTGAATTTGATTTTAAATTTGAATAAATTTTTTGGCCCCCAAAATATTCACTTCAACCTTGATCTCCACTTTTAATAATTAATTGCCCTAATTTTAAAGGATGATAATTAATTATAATAGTAGAAATAATAGGTATATTTCACATTGAACCTATAAAAACTCTAATTGTATATAAATTTAACGATTTTATTGATCAACTTAAAGAAAATTTAGAAATTTCATACCCAAATCAACCCCCTAAAATTCTTACAAATAAAGCTATTAATTTTAAATAAATAGGTAAACAAATTATTCTTGGATTAGGAAAAATTATTCATCTTAATATTCTTCCTCCTAAAATAGCCATAATTAATAGACCAAGCATTCCACGAAGTATAATTCACCCCTCATCATTTAAAGGATGTAAACTTCTTCTATTAAAATCTCCATTTATTGAATAATAAACTAAGCGAAAAGAATAACAAACAGTTAAACCAGTTCTAAAAAAATATAAAAAAAAACTAAACATATTTAAATTAGATAAACAAACAATTTCTAAAATTAAATCCTTTGAATAAAACCCAGCTAAAAAAGGCATTCCACATAAGGCTAAATTTGCAATATTAAAACAACTTGAAGTTAAAGGCATTTGACTTACTAAACTTCCTATATTTCGAATATCTTGAGAATCCTTCATATTATGAATAACAGCTCCAGCACATATAAATAATAAAGCCTTAAACAAAGCATGAGTTAATAAATGAAAAAAAGCTAACTTTGCAAATCCTATTGACAAAATTCTTATTATTAACCCTAATTGACTTAAAGTAGATAAAGCAATAATCTTTTTTAAATCAAATTCAAAATTAGCACCTAATCCTGCCATAAATATTGTTAATCCAGAAACCAAAAGCAAAAATTTTCCTAAAAAAGTATCTATTAATAAAATATTAAAACGAATTAATAAATAAACACCTGCAGTTACTAAAGTGGAAGAATGAACCAAAGCAGAAACAGGGGTAGGGGCAGCTATTGCTGCGGGTAATCAAGAAGAAAAAGGAATTTGAGCTCTTTTAGTTATTGCAGCTACTATTACTAATAACCCAATTAATATTATTTCAAAGCTTCTTTTTATACATTCTAAATAAAAAATATAATTTCAACTCCCAAAATTCAATATTCAAGCAATAGCTAATAAAAGCATAACATCCCCAATACGATTAGATAATGCTGTTAATACCCCTGCATTATAAGACTTAACATTTTGATAATAAATAACTAAACAATAGGAGACTAAACCTAACCCATCTCACCCTAATAAAATACTAATCAAATTTGGACTAATAATTAATAATATTATAGATAAAACAAATATTAATACTAATAAAATAAAACGATTAATATGGATATCTCCTCTTATATATTCCTTTCTATAAAAAATTACTAAAGAAGAAATAAATAAAACAAATCTTATAAATAAAAGGGATATTCAATCAAATAAAATAGTTATAACAATAGAAGAAGAATTTAAACTTAATAATTCTCATTCAATAAAATAAACTAAATTATTTAATAAAAAATAAATACCTCTAAAAAAACAAGTTAAACTAATAATTAATAAAATAATAAATCTAATTAAACAAATGGATAAAATTTCTATCACGACCTAAAATGATTCCTCATATTTTTGATGTCACAAATCAATGTTTTATTTAAACTATTTAAGTATAATCAAAGTATACAAGATTCTCTTTTTAAAATCAACAAGTTTAAAGGAAATCAATGAAGAAATAATAATAAATACTCACGGGTATACCCTATTGAACAAGAGTATAAACCAGAATAAAATTTTCCATGTTGACTATAAGAAAATAAATACAAAGTATAAGCAGCACTAAAAAAAGATAATAATATTAAAGAGATTATAGAAACCCAAGATCAAGAAATAATTCTATTTAATAGTCTAATTTCACCTAATAAATTTAAAGAAGGAGGAGCTGCTATATTAGAAGAGCTTAATAAAAATCATCATAAAGTTATTCTTGGTATAAAATTTATTAAACCCTTATTAATTAATAATCTTCGTCTACCTAAACGTTCATAAGAAATATTAGCTAAACAAAACAAACCAGAAGAACATAACCCATGAGCAATTATTAAAGTATAAGAACCACAAAATCCTCAATAATTTATAGTTATTAACCCCCCTAAAACAATTCCTATATGAGCAACAGAAGAGTAAGCAATCAATGCCTTTAGGTCAGTTTGACGTAAACAAATTAATCTAACTAAGACTCCTCCTAATAATCTGACACTAATTCAAATAAAATTAAATTTTAAACCTAAAAAAGATAAACATCTAAAAACTCGTAATAAACCATAACCTCCTAATTTTAATAATACCCCTGCTAAAATTATTGAACCTGCAACAGGAGCTTCAACATGAGCCTTAGGTAATCAAAGATGCACTAAAAATATAGGTATTTTAACTAAAAAAGCTATAATTATACACAAATACATTAAAAAATTTATATAATTTAAATTGTTTAATATAAATATATTTAACGAACCTCTTCTCTTATAGATATAAAAAATACCTAGTAATAAAGGTAAAGAGGCTAATAAAGTGTAAAAAAGTAAATAAACCCCGGCTTGCAAACGCTCTGGTTGATACCCTCACCCAATAATTAAAAATAAAGTAGGGATTAAACTCCCTTCAAAAAATAAATAAAATATAAATAAATTAAAACTTCTAAAAGTACAATATAATAAAATTAATAACATTAAAATTATTAAACTAAAATAATTTTTATAAAAATTATTTTTATTAATAGATTCACTAGCTGTGAATATTAAAGTACAAATTCAAAATCTTAATAAAATCAAACCATAAGATATTATATCACAACCTATAAAATATCTTAAATTTCCCCAATAAGAAAGGTAAAACCCAAACCCTATAAAAATAAATGTAATAATAAATAAAACATTTTGAACCATTCAATATCTATTTTTTAAAAAACATATCGGGATTATAAAAATTAAAGCAATAAAAAATTTTAACATTGTAAAATTCTAAATGATTGGAAAAAATCATTCCCATGAGTACGAATTATAGACACTAAAATAGCTAATCCTAAAGCCCCTTCACAAACACTAAAAACTAGAAATATTATTGAAAAATAAGTTTCATAATCATAAAAATTTAAATATATAAATATAATAAAAAATAATCTTAATACAATAAATTCTAAACTTAATAGGGTAACTAATAAATGCTTTCGCTTTGAAGAAAAAACAATTACCCCTCTTACAAACATAAAAATAGATATCAGTACATATATTATCATTAGTCTTAGTAGTTTACATAAAACATTGGTCTTGTAAATCAAAAATAAAAATTTTTTTTTTCTAAGGCTTCAGAGAAAAAGAAACTTCTTTATCATTAATCCCCAAAACTAATATTTTATTTAAACTATTCTCTGATATTTTTCAATTTTTATTTTTATCTTTAAGCATAATTTTTAGATTTATTTTTACACAAATAAATCACCCTTTAGCTATAGGATTAATTTTATTAATTCAAACTTTACTAATTTGTATAATTTCAGGATTAGTAACAAAAACTTTTTGATTTTCATATATTTTATTTTTAGTCTTTTTAGGGGGAATGCTTATTTTATTTATTTATATAACAAGATTAGCTTCAAATGAAATATTTACTTTCTCTTTTAAATTAACTTTTATTGCAATTTTTAGAATTATAACTAGAATTATAATATTTTTTATTATTGATCAAAATTTATGAATTTTTAATTTTATGAATTTTGATATAGAAATTATAAATAAAATCTCCTTTTTAAATATAAATGAAAATTCTTTAAATTTAACAAAATTATATAATTTTCCAACAAGATTTATTACTATTATACTAATCAATTATTTATTTTTAACTTTAATTGTAATTGTTAAAATTACAAATATTTTTTATGGTCCTCTTCGACAAAAAAACTAATGAATAAACCTATTCGATCTCACCACCCTTTATTTAAAATTGCTAATAATGCTTTAGTTGATTTACCTGCTCCTTCAAATATTTCAACTTGATGAAATTTTGGGTCTTTACTAGGACTATGTTTAATTATTCAAATTGCCACAGGATTATTTTTAGCAATACATTATACCGCTCACATTGATTTAGCTTTTGACAGAATCACACATATCTGTCGAGATGTTAATTATGGTTGATTACTACGAACTTTACATGCAAATGGTGCTTCTTTTTTTTTTATTTGTTTATATTTACATGTAGGCCGAGGAATGTATTATAATTCATTTTTATTTACCCCTACTTGAATAGTAGGTGTAATTTTACTATTTTTAGTAATAGGAACTGCTTTTATAGGGTACGTATTACCTTGAGGACAAATATCATTTTGAGGAGCTACTGTTATCACTAATTTATTATCAGCAATCCCATACCTAGGAACAGAATTAGTTCAATGATTATGAGGAGGTTTTGCAGTTGATAACGCTACATTGACTCGATTTTTTACTTTTCATTTTTTATTACCTTTTATTGTAGCAGCTATAACAATAATTCATCTATTATTTTTACATCAAACAGGATCAAATAATCCTTTAGGATTAAATAGAGATTTAGATAAAATTCCTTTTCATCCTTATTATACTTTTAAGGATTTAACAGGGTTTTTTATTTTATTAATAATTCTAACAGTTTTAACTCTTTTAAATCCATATTTATTAGGAGATCCTGATAATTTTACTCCTGCAAATCCTCTTGTTACTCCGGTACACATTCAACCTGAATGATATTTTTTATTTGCTTATGCAATTTTACGTTCAATCCCTAATAAGTTTGGAGGAGTTATTGCTTTAGTATTATCAATTGCTATTTTAATAATTTTACCTTTTACTCATTTAAGAAAATTTCAAGGAATTCAATTTTACCCTTTAAATCAAATTTTATTCTGATCCATATTAATTATTGTCATTTTATTAACTTGAATTGGAGCTCGCCCTGTAGAAGAACCTTATGTAATCACAGGACAAATTTTAACAGTTTTATATTTTTCATATTATTTAATTAATCCAATCATAAGAAAATTTTGAGATAATTTATTAAATTAGTTGATGAGCTTGAATAAGCATATGTTTTGAAAACATAAGATAGAGATTTAATTTTCTATTAACTTTACTAAAAATATTTCATTAATATAAATAAACTAATATAATCTTTAAGCCTAAAAAAAAAATTAAATAATTTAAAGCTAAAGGTAAAAATCTTTTCCAAGCTAAATATATTAATTTATCATAACGAAACCGAGGCAATGTCCCACGAACCCAAATAAATATAAAAGATAAAAAAGTTAACTTAATAAAAAACATAAAAGATATTAAATCACATCCTAAAAAAATTACACTAAATAATATTCTTATAAATAAAATACTAGCATATTCTGCTAAAAAAATTAAAGCAAAACCTCCTCTTCTATATTCTACATTAAACCCAGAAACTAATTCAGACTCCCCTTCAGCAAAATCAAAAGGAGTTCGATTAGTTTCCGCTAAACAAGAAGCAAATCAAGATAAAGCTAAAGGAAAAGTGATAATAATAAATCAAATATAATTTTGGTAATAAAAAAAAGATATTAAATTATAATTTCCGATCAAAAAAACAAAAGACAATAAAATTAAAGCTAATCTTACTTCATAAGAAATAGTTTGAGCTACAGCCCGTAATCCCCCTAATAAAGCATAATTAGAATTAGAGGATCATCCAGCAATTATAACAGTATATACCCCTAAACTTGTACAACATAAAAAAAATATTAACCCTAAATTAAAAATATACAAATTTGTAAAATAAGGTATTACTAATCAAACAGTTAAAGATAAAAATAAACTAAAAATAGGAGAAAAATAATATCTTACATAATTAGATAAAATAGGATAAGTTTGCTCCTTTGTAAATAATTTAATAGCATCACAAAAAGGTTGAGGAATTCCTATAAATCCTACTTTATTTGGCCCTTTACGAATTTGAATATAACCTAAAACTTTTCGCTCCAGCAAAGTTAAAAAAGCAACCCCCACTAACACACAAATAATTAATAATAAACTGCCAATTAAAGGTATAATAAAATCAATTATCATCAAGTATTACTTGTAATAAAAAATTACATTCATGAATTCTAAATTCATAGCACTAATCTGCCAAAGTAATAAATTAATAATAATCATATTAAAAGAAATTATTCTTAATATTTGGTCCTTTCGTACTAAAATATTTATTTATTATTAAGGATAGAAACCGACCTGGCTTACGCCGGTCTGAACTCAGATCATGTAAGGATTCAAAGGTCGAACAGACCTAAACTTTGAACTTCTACACCCAAAAATAACCCTTAATCCAACATCGAGGTCGCAATCTTTTTTGTCGATATGAACTCTCAAAAAAAATTACGCTGTTATCCCTAAGGTAACTTAGTCTTATAATCAGTAAAACTGGATCAATAATTCAATAATTTTTGTAATAAAATAAAAAGAGTTTAATAAATCTTCCTGTCACCCCAACAAAATATTTATTTTAATAAAATTTAAAAATAACTATAAATAAATTATTATATAAATATAAAGCTCTATAGGGTCTTCTCGTCCTTTAATTTTATTTAAGCCTTTTAACTTAAAAGTTAAATTATAATTTCATTTAAATTGAGACAGTCAACACCTCGTTCAATCATTCATTCTAGCCTTCAATTAAAAGACTAATTATTATGCTACCTTTGCACGGTCAAAATACCGCGGCCCTTTAAAATTTCAGTGGGCAGATTAGACTTTAAATTATTTTCTAAAAGACATGTTTTTGTTAAACAGGCGAGCGTTTATTTGCCGAGTTCCTTAATTTAACCTAATAAATTAATTACATTCTTACAACTTATTTATACTAATTTTATCATTATTACTATTTTATAATTATTATAAAATATATTTTAATAAAATACCTAAATTAATAAAAATTATTTTTAATTTAAAATAAATTATAACATTTTTTAAATTAATGGCTATTTCTAAGCCTATAAATTTTAAATTATAATAATAATTATAGGTCATATTTTAAAGCTTATCCCTTAAAATATTAATAATAAAAACTATTTATTTAAAAATAAATAAATAAATATTTTTTATTATCTAAATTAAATTTATTTCTTAAAAAACCAGATATAATTAAGAACGAATAACGTTTCATTTCAAATAATATATTTTTAATTACTATAAAACGTAAACTAAAATATATTATTAGATCTCTTAAAATCGGGAAATATAAATTACTATATTTTAATTAATAAACCCTGATACACAAGGTACAATATTTAAAATTTACTTTTAAATTAATATATTTTCAAATATTTCAATTTTCTTTTACAATACTAATTAACTATCATTTAAATTATTTTTTCTATATCCCATACTAAAATTTTTACTTATAAAATTGATTTTATTAAATAATTTTTTTTTAATCAAATACAATTAATAATTTATTATTATCAAATTAAATCGAATTGCACGATAACTTTTCAATGTAAATGAAATGCTTAACTTTTCAAGCTCCAATTTGTCTTTCTAGATACACCTTCCGGTACATCTACTATGTTACGACTTATCTCATTTTAATTAACGAGAGCGACGGGCGATGTGTGCATGTTTTAGAGCTAAAATCAATAAATTTTAATTTATTTATTTACTATCAAATCCACTTTCATATAAAAATTTCATTTTATAATCCATATAAATTTTATTATTGTAACCCATTTCCACTTAATTATAAACTGCACCTTGATCTGACATCAAATATATTTTTATATCAAGAAAATTCTTTCCCTATTAGGACATTCTGATGACGACGGTATACATACTGATTACTAAATTAAGTAAGGTAAAACGTGGAATATCGATTACGGAACAGGTTCCTCTGAATAGACTAAAACACCGCCAAATTCTTTAAGTTTCAAGATCATATCTATTACTACTTTAGTAATTTAATTTACATTTAAAATAATAGGGTATCTAATCCTAGTTTAATATTTAAATTTCATAGTTTCATATTATTTTCTAAAAATTTCAATAAATTAAAATTTCACCTAATAATTTATTAATTAAATTTAAATTAAAAAAAAAATTAACTACTTACTAAAATAATTTATTTGCATTTTTCGTATAACCGCGGTAGCTGGCACGATATTAACCAATACTTTAAAATATTACTAATTCTAAATTTATTTAAAAAAATTAAAATTAAATACTGTGAATTAAAAATATAATTTATCTTTAAGAATTAATTATTCATTCTTACAATAATTTACATGTAAAATATATTTATAATAAATTTTTCAGCTAGAATAAAACTTTTATATTTAATAAAAAATTTACTATCATATAAATACATACATAAATAAATATAACTTAGTGAATATAGAAGTATAAAATAAAAACGTTTTCTCCCTAGTTTCTATAAAAAATAGCAGTGTTTTTAACACAAAAAATTACAAAATTTAATTAATAATTTATTGAACTCAATAAATTTTCCCTATTAATTAATTTATAATTTAATTTATAAATTTTTTAATAAATAATTTAATATTAAAATATCTTCCCAATATATTAATTAATTAATTATTTACTATTTCTATTAAAATTTATAATGCATATCTTTTATTAGACCAAATAAACTTAAATTTTATTACTAAACACAATATAACTTTCAAAAACTAATTTATAATATCTTCCCCATATTATTAATTTAATTTTTTTTTATATTTTAATAATTTTAAATTTAAAATTTACTCAACCTACGTTATAAAAAAGTTAGACCAAATAAACTTAAATTTTATTACTAAACACAATATAACTTTCAAAAACTAATTTATAATATCTTCCCCATATTATTAATTTAATTTTTTTTTTATATTTTAATAATTTTAAATTTAAAATTTACTCAACCTACGTTATAAAAAAGATCTTTTATCAAATGCTATAAAATATCTTCCCCATATTTTATTAAAATTTGATTTTTTGGATAACTAAATTTAAAAAATTATGAAACAAATAAATTTTTATTTTACCCTAAATAAATCTCTCTTATAAATAATATTACCCAACAAATAATCACAAATAAAATTCTCGCCGCAAAATAAAAATTAAATATGCAATAAAAATTTTTTTTATTTATTTGATTTAAATTGTATTTAAATATAATTTAATTAAATTAGTTTAAGAATCAAATCTAAATCTAGCTTTTTTTTTTTTTTTTTCAAAAAAAGATAGATATAGATGTTTTAATTAATTTACAATGAATATACTCTTAATTTTAATTTTCATAAATATTTCATTTTTATTTCTAATTAAATTTAGTTATTATTTATCCGTTAAATTCAATTACTTTTTTTATTATAATAAAATGAGATATTTTTATATTTCATTATTTTATAGTATCTTAATTATTTATGGTTTTTAATTTTGCATTTCTATTTGTTTCCCTCTAAACTCTATATATATATATATATATTAATTATACATTAAATTATTTTTAATTATATAAAAATATATGTTTAATAATTAATAAAAATAGTTTATTAACTAACAATAATTTAGATAATTATTATGTCTATTAAACATTCAAATTTGACTAAATCTCAAAGAGCTTTTGAGATCTTATAGGACGATCGTTTAGATATTTATCTGTATTCATGATTTAACTATTGATATTCGGTGAAATCTCTTTCTATTATTAAGTAGATGGATAATGGTATAGAAGCATTTTATTAATCTCATGAATATTTATATTAAAATAATAATAATAATTAAATACTTATTATTATTATAATAAATAAATATATATATATATAATATTATATACTGAGAAAATAAAAAATCGTGAAGGATAATTTAAAAAACTTATTTATTTATTAGAATTGCTACTTTCAAACCCAATTCTATAAAAGTTTCTAAAAAGTAAAAAGATAAAAAAAAATTTTTTTGTAAAAAAAGTTCTCTTTTAA